ATCACCTTAAAAGGTAAAGAGTGTAGTTTAATTGGCAAAATAGGAAGCTTCAACCTTCAAATTCTTGGTTCGAGTCCAAGTACTCTTGTCAAATTACGGATTAGGGCCGGCGTGGGTAGGCATCTCGTTTGGGGCGGGAGATAGTTATGTTCGAATCATAATAATCCGAATGTTAGAACTATTAGAAATATAGTTTTAAAAAAAAATTAACGATATATAAGTTATACTTGTATTAACATAAGTATATAAAGAAACTATTATGGAATTTAAGCTATGTATTAAAGAGAATTATTTATACAAATAGAGATTTAATATCCTATAAGTATATAAACTCTAAGAGAAATCTAATACTAAACGAAGTGAATTGAAATATCTTAGTAACTTCAGGAAAAGAAATCAAAAGAGATTCTATGAATAGCGTGAGCGAAAGTAGAGTAGCCTATAAAGTAGAACGGTACTGAAACTGTTTAAACATAATGGGGAACCTTCCTCAAAGGCTAAATATAATACATAAGCGATAGTGAAAAGTACCATGAGGGAACAAAAACAAAAATAGTAGTTTTATAAGCAGTTCGAAGCGCAAGCTATAGAACGTACCTTTTGCATAATGGGTCACCAAGTTAACATTAGATGCGAGTTCACGCGTAGTTAAACCGAACGTTAAAATAACGAAATAGTGTCTAAAGTTAGACCCGAAGCACGGTGATTTTACCATGGTCAGGATTATAAAAGTCCGAACGGGTGATTGTAGCAAAAATCTCCGAAGAACTGTGGTAGGTGTAGTGAAAGACAACACTGACTGTGATAGCTGGTTTTCTGCGAAACCTATAATAGTAGGCAATTTAAGTGAATATCTTAGCAGGTACAGAATTTAATCTCAGACAAGACGCGTATGCGTTTTATATTGTACAAATTGGGGGATCGTAAAGATTTTATCAGTGAGTATGTAGACTCGGAATGGCAAAGATATGTCTTAAATTATCAGACATAGAATGATAAGGTTGTATGTCGAAAGGGAAACAGCCCAGAACAAGAGTTAAGGTTCCTAAATTATTAGTTGAGTGAAATTAAGAAGGTTTTTATTAAAGTCGACAAGGAGATAGGCTTAGAAGCAGCCATAATTTTATGACCTCGTAACAGAGCGCTTGTTAAGTTATAAAAGCATCGAAAATTTAACGGATCTAAACAATATACCGAAACCTTGTCCATAATACATTGTATTAATAAGCTTTAATATAATTAAATGGGGTAGCAGAACGTTGAGCTAGATTACGATTTCTATTTTTTAAATAGAATGATAATAATTTAACTCAAGTGAGAATGGTGACATGAGTAACTAAAAGAAAATTTTCCGCCTTAAGCTTATGGATATAATTAAGTAACGGCCTCTAAGTTTATATTATCTAAAGATTTAAACGATGAGAAAATCTTTTTTACTAAGGACAACATTTTAGTGTAAAATGTGCTGGAAAAATAGTAAATATATTTATAAGCGCAAGCTTATAAACGAAGAATAACCGTACCTAGAATCTGAAACAAGTAAGCTAGTAGAGAATACGAAGGCGTAAATGAGCTAACAATCATAAAGGAACTCGGCAAATTGACTACCGTAACTTCGGAATAAGGAGGGCTCATTATTCCTGATTAATATCAGGTAAAGAGGAAGAAGCATGAAATAATGTTGTACGACTGTTTAATTAAAACACAGCACTTTGCTGAAAGATTAAAAATCTAAGTATAAAGTGTGATATCTGCCCGGTGCCGGCTGGTTAACAGAGATAATTGAATATACTACTATTTGATGTCGACGGAAACCCCGGTTAAAGGCGGCCTTAACGTGAGGGTCCTAAGGTAGCGAAATGCCTTGGCCGTTAAATGCGGTCTTGCATGAATGGTGTAACGATACAACAGCTGTCTCTATGATTGACTCAGTGAAATTGGAATAGCTGTGCAGATACAGCTTACCTCTAGTTAGACGAGAAGACCCTATGCAGCTTTACTGTCACTAATTATAGAGTATGATAGACAATTTTCAGATTATAAGGTAATTGACGATATGGCAATGAGAATCCTTTATTTTTCTTTCATATGAATGAATTGGTTTAGGATTATGAGTAAATTATAATTGATGTGGCTTTACTGAGCTATTTTTATACATTAATTATAATTTTTAAATTATTATATAGCTCATTTTAGTAGACCAGCCTAATTCAACTTATTATTTAATAATAGTAAGTACCCTTTGGCAAGGAACTATCGCTAGGGGACAGTTTATGTGGGGCACAGACCCTGTAAAGAGTAAACAGGAGTGTCTAAAAATTTATAATTATTTTGTTTGCTATTTTAAGTAGTTTAACTATTTTTAATCATATACAATTATTTATATTTGCATTGTTGTAAATATATTTAAGTTTAGGTAGGATTTTCACTATATAGAAATTAGAGATAATTGAGAATATTATGAAGTTTTCTAATATTTTCTAGCTATTATTGCTTAGGCATTAATAGTTATGTATTTAATATCTAAAAAGCTCAACGGCTTAATCCTGCCTTACTGTTTGATTATCTACAAATCTTACAGTTGCGTAAGCAGGGCATAGGATCACAAGATGCAATAAGGAAAGATCTTGGATTATTGGAAAAGCTACGCTAGGGATGTTTGTCCTTTAATATTTTATTTCTAAAATAAAATAATTAATATATATTGGGTAAATTTCAAGAATTACTAATAATAGTAAACTTGAAGCGAAGTTTATCTTAGCATAAATTTTAAGATAAAAACGTTCAACGACTATAAGGTGAGTGTTATGCAATTAACAATAATCCTTTTAATACTACCCAACATTTTTATTCAACATATTAAAAAAAAAGTAAAATTAATTTATAATAAATAATCATGAAAGTATTTAATAATAATTTAAAGAATAACCCTAAAACTATTGCTTTAAGAAAAAAAGTAGGAGATATAGGGAGAACTAAATATTTACCTTCTTTCTCTAAAGAATGAAAAAATATTGTTTATTCTTATAATAAAAATAATTTAAAAAATATACCAGTTAATGATGTAAAAATAAATAAAATAATTCAAAGTTATTTTAATTTATATTTTAAAGATCATAAATACGTGGGTTCTAAGAAATTCATATTACTTAGAAGAAGACGTAACTTCTTAAGAAGAATATATATAAGTAATGCTGAAATTAAACATACAAATAATAAAGCAATAATTACTTTATATACTGTTAATAGAGAGAAGAAAATATTAAAAAAAAAATACTTAAAAATAAATAGAAAAGTAAGTACAAATTTAATAAAACGTTATTTTATGTTATATAAAACTAACATAGCAAAAATTTACGAAATATTAAATAAACAAAAAGATGAATATACTTTCATATCAGATAAAATTTCAAAAAGAAAATTCTTAAAATACAAATTAGAGTATTTAAATAAGTTTATTACATTGAAAAATCTTTATTTGAAAAAAGTTTGAAGTATAATCATAAGTAAATATTGAAAAACATATTTAAGATTATTAAGAAAATATGATTTAATGTATTCTCTTAATCAATACAAATTTAATAAACAAATACTATTACCTATATTGAGTAATATATTAAATAAAATAATAGGTAAAAAAATAGAATATAATATAATAAATCTTAAATCTATTGCATACAATACAGATCTTTTTACTAATGCTTTATCTTTAAAATTAAAAAAAAAGAAAATGAATTATATAAAAAGTATGTTTAGTATATTAAATAGAGCTTATTTACCTAAAATTAATACAATAAAAGAAAGAACTTTAATTAAAGGTCAGAAAAATGTTGATTTATTTTTAGATGAGTACAAAGATTTAAAATTAACTTCTAATTTAAGTATAAAAAACAATTTAGATCAATTATTAGGTGATTCATCTAGTGCTAAAGAAGTTCATAATACAGTATACAATTCTATAGGATATAAAAATATGGGAGGTATAAGATTAGAAGTTAAAGGTAGATTAACTAAACGTTATAGAGCAGATAGATCTATATATTCACTTAAATGAAAAGGTGGATTAAAAAATGTAGATTCATCATTTAAACGTTTAAGTTCAGTCTTATTTAGAGGAAACTCTAAATCAAATGTATCTTATTCATTAACTAATTCAAAACGTCGTATTGGAGCGTTTGCAGTAAAAGGTTGAATAAGTGGTAAATAATAAAGAAAAAATATGTGTAGAATAAAGATGAAGACATAGTCTGAACCATTTTGAAAGAAATGGAAATATAATAATATGATAACATATAGAACAGGCTAATTTGCGCAAGAGTGTACAAAATGAGTGCGCGGTTTGGCACCTCGATGTCGGCTTAACTTATCCTCATGGACGCAGGAACTATGTAGGGTGCGACTGTTCGTCGATTAAAAAGTTACATGAGCTGGGTTAAATACGTCGTGAGACAGTATGGTTTCTATCTTCTAGGGGGAATTAGAATAAAATAAGAACGAACTTTTGTACGCAAGGAACAAGAAGAATTTGACCCGTAAAAAGGTTAAATTATGGTTACTAACCTCTGGTTTACCTGTTGTTTATGTGCCCAATATTAAATATATATACTAAGTATATATATATGTATTTTTATACATGGGATGTTTCTTTCACTAAGATAAATGTATAGCATAAGCACGGCAGGAACGCTAAGTTGGTTAAGGATAAGTGCTGAAAGCATATAGGCACGAAGCTTATCTTAAGATATTTCTTAAATATACGTAATATAATATTACGAAACTATAGGCTTTATCCGTACGAATCTAGAGATTTTCAAGAATAAAGTACTAATTTAATAATTTACTATGTATAAATATATCGATATATGCCTGGTTAGCATAAAAGTAATGCAATTGTTTTGTAATCAATAGAAGCAAGTGCGATACTTGCACTGGGCTAAAAAAAGGATTAGTAGTCAAGCGGTAAGACATAGCTCTTTCAATGCTACCATCGCAGGTTCGAATCCTGTCTAGTCTATTAATTTTTCTGTTAGAAGAATTAACTATGAAAAGCGGGTTAGTGTAATTAGAAACATATTCGGTTCATGCCCGAAAGATATGGGTGCAAGTCCTGTAACCGCGTTTTTAGATCTACTAGTAATATAAAGGGTTATAGCTTAATAGGTAAAGCATACTGCTCATAACAGTACTTATAAGTGTTCAAGTCACTTTAGCCCTAAAGTCCGAATGGTGAAATTGGCAAACACAACAAACTTAAGCTTTGTAGACTTCGGTCTTGAAGGTTCAAGTCCTTCTTCGGATAATTTAGGGGATATAATTCAGTTTGGTAGAATACTTACTTTGCACGTAAGAAGCCCTGGTTCAAATCCAGGTATCTCCATTTAAAGCACATGTAACTCAATTGGTAGAGTGAAATATTGAAGCTATTTTTGTTGTAAGTTCAAGTCTTACCATGGGCATACAAAAGAGGTAAGTTCAAGTCTTACTTCGGGCAGGGACTTTAGTATAATGGTGAATGCGTATGACTTTTAATCATTAAAATGTAGGTTCGAATCCTACAAGTCCTATAATAATATAATAATTCATAATTAAATATATGTATACACCATAAGCAGGTGTGCTGGAATGGAAGACAGATTTCGTTTAGGCCGGAAGGGTGTATAACCGTGCAAGTTCAAGTCTTGCTACCTGTAGTCAGTTATATTAATATCGTGTAGAATAATAGGTAATTCATGAATTTTTGGTATTCAACATTGAGTGTTCGAATCACTCCACGATAATAAGTATTAGGCGTTCGAATTATCCTTAAGGTAGATGTAGCTCAATTGGTGGAGTAACTATTTGTGGCATAGTTGGTTCCTGGTTCGAGTCCAGGTATTTACCCATAATTTTTTTCAGTATAATATACTTTAATAGCCTAAGTAGTTTAACGGTTAAAACACTGATTTCATACATTAGTAATAAAAGTTCGATTCTTTTCTCAGGCTTCACCCTTAGGGTTGAATTATAATACAATTTTTAATCATGTTAATAACTTCAATTATAGCTCTTTTACTTTCTAACGCCGTCAACTTAAGACGTGATATCTCTATTCTATATAATAGAATAGCTATGATTATGTTAGCTTATTGTATACTAAATGATTTATTCTCTTTAACTGTAGTAACTAAAGGTATAGGACTACATGGAGGTTTATTATTAGTTTCAAGCTTATCACAAGTATTTCACATATTTATATTTTTAATTACTTTATTGATATTAACTTTAACTAGTTTCTATCCTAGAAAAGTATGAGTATCTGAATATTCATCTTTAAAAGATTTATTATTAAATAAATTCGTTTATTATAACACAAAAATAATAAATAAAATGGGAGGACAATTTAAAATAATTGAATATCCTTTACTTATTTTATTTATAGTTTTAGGTGCTATATTTTTAATATCAACTAATGACTTAGTTACTATTTTTTTAGCTATAGAATTACAAAGTTATGGTTTATATTTATTAAGTACTGCATATAGAAATTCTGAATTAGCTACAACAGGTGGTTTAACTTACTTCTTATTAGGAGGATTAGCTTCTTGTTTTATACTATTAGGAACAGCGTTATTATATGGTAATATGGGAAGTACTAATCTAGATAACTTATTCGTTATTACTAGTATTAGCGAAACTGGTTCAGATGTATGATACAAACCTTATTACATTAACTTTGCTTTAGTTATCTTTACTATAGGGTTCTTATTTAAAGTAAGTGCAGCACCATTCCACTTCTGAGCCCCAGATGTGTACGATGCTATACCTACTATAGTGACAGCTTTTGTAGCTTTAATAGCTAAAGTTTCTATATTCGTTTTACTATTACAATTAGTATACTATACTAATAATAGTTTCTCAGAAACTAGTTGAACATTTGTATTACTAATGAGTTCTTTATTCTCATTAATAGTAGGTACAGTGGTAGGTTTAACTCAATTTAGAATAAAAAGACTATTTGCTTATAGTACTATATCTCACGTAGGATTTATATTATTAGCATTAGGTATATCTAGTATTGAATCTACTCAAGCATTTATATTCTACTTAACACAATATACAATAAGTAATTTAAATGCATTTGTTATATTAATCGCTATAGGTTTCTCTTTATATTGCTATACTAGTGATAATAAAGAACACGAAGAATTAATGGATAAAACTAATTCTCCTATACAATTAATAAACCAATTAAAAGGTTACTTCTATATAAACCCTGTATTAGCTATAAGTTTAGCTATAACTATATTCTCATTTGTTGGTGTACCTCCTCTAGTAGGATTCTTCGGAAAACAGATGGTATTAAGTGCAGCTTTAGATAAAGGTTTAATCTTTTTATCTTTAGTAGCTATATTAACTAGTGTTATAGGTGGAGTATATTATTTAAGTATAATAAAAGAAATGTTTTTCAGTAAACCTGAATACAAAGTTAATACTTTATTAGAAAACCTTACATTAAAAGGTAATATCTTGGACCAAAATAAAGCAGTTGTTAAAAACGTAAGTTTCAATTACAACAATATAGCTATATCAAGTCCTATAGCTTTTGTTATATCTAGTATAACATTAGTAATATTATTATTTATATTTATGAACAAAGAATGGCTAAGCATGGGTACCATATTGGTACAAATCTTATTTAACTGTTAAATGAGTAGTATAACTTTCCTTTTTATTCTAGTATCTGTACTAGCAATATTATTCTTAGTTCTTAATTTTGCATTAGCACCTCATAATCCATACCAAGAAAAATATAGTATCTTTGAATGTGGTTTTCACAGTTTCTTAGGACAAAATAGAGCTCAATTCGGAGTAAAATTCTTCATTTTTGCTTTAGTTTATTTATTATTAGATTTAGAAATATTAGTAATATACCCATTCGGTCTTAGTGGATACGAAAATGGAGTATATGGTTTAATAATAGTACTTATATTTATAGGTATAATTACTGCAGGATTCGTATTTGAATTAGGTAAAAACGCATTAAAAATAGATAGTAGACAATCATATAACTATTTCAATAAATCTAAAAGATTTATAAATACATTTGTAGAAAACAAATAAAGTTTGTATAATAATTAATTTTTAATTAGCAATATGCTAAAATTATTTTGTGAAATTTCTATTTCTAACTAAAAAGTATAACAATTTACGAGATTTATATTTTTAAAATTATACAAATATTATGTTACAATCATCAAAAATAATAGGAGCAGGATTAGCTACAGTTGGAGTTTTAGGAGCTGGAGTTGGAATCGGAGTAGTATTCGGAGGTTTAATCTTAGGTGTTGCTAGAAACCCTTCATTAAAAAATCAATTATTCTCTTATGCAATTTTAGGTTTCGCTTTCTCAGAAGCTACTGCATTATTCGCATTAATGATGTCATTATTATTATTATACGTTGCTTAATTTTGCTTCGTTATAATTAAATTTATACACAGATGTGTATTCAATATAAGGGACTGGGTGGGTAGGGATGTTAGTTCATACTAACAACAATAAAACAATTCTATTTATAATTAGAAATTTAAGATTTGAATTTTTTTATGAAAAATTTATTAAATACATTTATATATTTTGACGCGCCTGAAGCTTGAGGTATTTACTTCCAAGATAGCGCTACTCCACAAATGGAAGGTTTAGTGGAATTACACGATAATATTATGTACTACTTAGTATTAATATTATTTGCTGTAGGATGAGTATTATTCTCTATAATAAGAAATTTTGCTGCTACAAAAGCACCTATATCTCACAAATACTTAAATCACGGAACTTTAATAGAATTAATATGAACTATAACACCTGCTATTATATTAATACTTATAGCATTCCCATCATTCAAATTATTATATTTAATGGATGAAGTAAATGATCCTTCAATGTCAGTTTTAGCAGAAGGACATCAATGATATTGAAGTTACCAATATCCAGATTTTATAGATTCTAATGAAGAATTTATAGAATTCGATTCATATATAGTACCTGAATCAGATTTAGAAGAAGGTGGGTTAAGAATGTTAGAAGTTGATAACAGAGTTATCGTTCCTGAATTAACTCATATTAGATTTGTTATAACATCAGGTGATGTTATACACTCTTTTGCTTGTCCATCATTAGGTATTAAATGTGATGCATATCCTGGTAGATTAAATCAAGTATCAGTATTTATTAATAGAGAAGGAGTATTCTATGGACAATGTTCAGAAATCTGTGGAATCTTACACAGTTCAATGCCTATAGTTATAGAATCTGTAAATATAGACAAATTTGTACATTGATTATACAATGCTTAATTTATTATAGTAATAATATGAAATTTATCTGAATAATATATTTAATCAGATAAAAGGGGTATTAGTTTAATGGTAAAACTTGATGTTACGGCCATCACAATTGTAGTTCGAGTCTATGATACCTCTAGTATAGTCATTAGCGTCTATACTAATATGTATATATACATATAATGACAATTTAGAATAATTTGATAAATATTAAACAAATTTATGAGTTTAACTTTAGTACTTTTTTTAATAGGAATCTTAGGATTCGTATTTAATAGAAAAAATATAATATTAATGCTTATTTCTATAGAAATAATGCTAGTATCTATAACTTTCCTAATATTAATAAGTTCTATTAATCTTGATGATATAATAGGACAAACATATGCTATATACATTATAGTAGTTGCTGGTGCAGAATCTGCTATCGGTCTGGCTATTTTAGTAGCCTTTTATAGACTAAGAGGAAGTATCGCAATAGAATATAAGTAATGTATTTAAGTATTATTATATTACCTTTATTAGGATCTATAGTATCCGGGTTTTTTGGTAGAAAAGTCGGTGTGACAGGTAGTCGTATAATCGGTTGTTTAAGTATAATGACAACTACAATTTTAGCTATAATAGCTTTCTTTGAAATAGGATTTAATAATAATCCTGTATCAATTAACTTATTTAAATGATTAGATAGTGAATCATTTAATATGGTTTGAAACTTTCAATTTGATAGTTTAACAGTATCAATGCTAATACCCGTATTAGTAATTAGTTCTTTAGTTCATTTCTATTCTATAGGATATATGAGCCATGACCCACATAATCAAAGATTCTTTAGTTATTTAAGCTTGTTCACTTTTATGATGATTATATTAGTAACAGGTAATAATTATCTTTTAATGTTTGTAGGATGAGAAGGTGTTGGAGTTTGTTCATACCTTTTAGTTAGTTTCTGATTCACTAGAATCGCGGCTAATCAAAGTTCTTTATCTGCATTCTTAACAAATAGAGTTGGAGATGCTTTCTTAACAATAGGAATGTTTGTTATATTATGATCTTTAGGTAATTTAGATTATAGTATAGTATTCTCAGTTGCTCCTTATATTAACGAAAACATAATAACAATTATTGGTATATGTTTATTAATAGGTGCTATGGCCAAAAGTTCTCAAGTAGGTCTTCACATATGATTACCTATGGCTATGGAAGGTCCTACACCTGTATCTGCATTAATTCACGCAGCTACAATGGTTACAGCTGGAGTATATTTATTAATACGTTCATCTCCTTTAATAGAATATAGCTCTACAGTATTATTAATATGTTTATGATTAGGGGCTGTTACTACAGTATTTAGTTCTCTTATTGGTTTATTCCAACAAGATATTAAAAAAATAATTGCTTATTCTACTATGAGTCAATTAGGTATGATGGTTATCGCTATAGGTTTATCTTCATATAATATAGCTATATTCCACTTAATAAATCACGCTTTCTATAAAGGATTATTATTCTTAGGAGCTGGTGCTGTTATACACGCTGTAGCAGATAATCAAGATTTAAGAAGATATGGAGGATTAATATCATTCTTACCTTTAACTTATACAGTTATATTAATAGCTAGTCTTAGTTTAGTAGCTTTCCCATTTATGACAGGTTTCTACAGTAAAGATTTTATCTTAGAATCTGCATATGGTCAATATTACTTTAGTAGTATAGACGTTTACTTTATAGCTGTAATAGGTGCAATATTTACTACACTATATTCAGTAAAAGTTATATACTTAACTTTCTTAGCTAATCCTAATGGGCCTGTAAATTATTATAGAAATGCTCATGAAGGTGATATCTTCTTAAGTTTACCTTTAGTTATACTAGCTATATTCTCTATATACTTTGGATATTTAACTAAAGATATATTTATTGGATTAGGTTCAGGATTCTTTACTGATAACAGTATATTTATCCACCCAATGCATGAAATATTAATAGATACAGAATTTGCTGTACCTACTTTATTTAAATTACTTCCTTTAATATTAACAGTATCTTTCTCAGCTTTAGCTATCATATACCCTGAATTTATGCCTAATGCTGTAACTAATTTCAAGTTATCTAAAATAGGATACTACGTATTTGGTTTCTTTAATCAACGTTTCTTAGTAGAATTCTTCTATAATAAATTTATAGTTAATACAGTATTAGATATAGGAGGTCAAACAACTAAAGTTTTAGATAAAGGTAGTATAGAATGAGTTGGTCCTTACGGTATGGGAGTAATGTTAACTAAAACAAGTAAAACTATATCTGGTTTAAGTAATGGAGTAGTTACAGATTACGCTCTATTCATATTAATAGGTATTTGTTTCTACTTATCAATATTTACTTTTGTTTCAATATTCTTTGATTTAGTTAATTCTATTACAGTAACTTGTGTAGTAGTTTTACTAGGTATAAGCAATTATGTTACATCAGATAAAGAAAGTAACAAAACAATATAATAAAAATTTTTAAGCTTATATAAATTTGCAAATTATGCAGTATATATATTTATTTATAAATATATAATTTAAAAAAATACATATACATATTATTATAAATAATATAATAATAATAAAACTTAAAATATAAAGTTTTAAAATGTATAAGTATTAACAATTCATTTTCTTTTCTTTTAAAATAACCACAATGAGATTATTAAAAAGCCACCCTTTTTTAAAATTAGTTAATTCTTACTTAATTGACGCTTCACAACCTACTAATATAAGTTACATGTGAAACTTTGGATCATTATTAGCAGTTTGTTTAGGAATACAAATAATAACAGGTGTAACTTTAGCTATGCATTATAACCCTAGTATAGCTGAAGCATTCAATTCTGTTGAACACATAATGCGTGATGTAAATAACGGATGACTTATACGTTACTTACATAGTAATACAGCATCAGCATTCTTCTTCTTAGTGTACTTACACATAGGTAGAGGTTTCTACTATGGATCTTACAGATCTCCTAGATCATTAACATGAGTAATAGGAACTATAATTCTTATTTTAATGATGGGAATAGGATTCTTAGGATACGTTTTACCATACGGGCAAATGTCTTTATGAGGTGCCACAGTTATTACTAATTTAATTAGTGCTATTCCATGAATAGGACAAGACGTAGTTGAATTTATCTGAGGAGGATTCTCAGTTAATAATGCTACATTAAATAGATTCTTCGCTTTACACTTTGTATTACCTTTCGTATTAGCTGCATTAGTATTAATGCACTTAATAGCTTTACACGATACAGCTGGATCAAGTAATCCTTTAGGTACACCTGGTAACTATGACAGAATACCTTTCGCACCTTACTACTTATTTAAAGATTTAATAACAATATTTATCTTTATTTTCGTATTAAGTATATTCGTATTCTTCATGCCTAATGTATTAGGTGATAGTGAAAACTATATAATGGCTAATCCAATGCAAACACCTGCTGCTATAGTACCAGAATGATATTTATTACCATTCTATGCTATATTAAGATCAATCCCTAATAAATTATTAGGAGTTATAGCTATGTTTGCTTCATTATTAGCTTTATTAGCTTTACCAAAAGCTGATTTAGGATTAACTAAAGGTTTACAATTCAGACCTTTAAGTAAAATAGTATTCTACATATTTGTTATAAACTTCTTGATATTAATGCAATTAGGTGCAAAACACGTTGAAAGTCCATTCATAGAATTCGGACAAATAAGTACAGCTATCTACTTCGGATACTACTTCGTTATAATGCCAGCAGTAAGCGTATTAGAAAACACTTTAATTGACTTATATCAAGCTAATAACAAAGCTATATAATACAAAAAAAAATAAATTAGATCTTTTAGTGATATAAAAATATTACTAATGACTTAAAACCAATTTTATATAATCTTTATGATTTATATAAAAAGATTATGCTGTAAACGGATTTACACTTTGATTGCAAATCAATAGTACGAGGTTCAATTCCTCCATAATCTTATTAAAATTCTTAATAATAAAAATTTTTATTAATACTTACATTCGTAAATAGTTTACTATGTATAAAGCACATAGAATATACCTTTAGGTATAAAGACAATAAAATATAGTATTTAGTCTAAAGTATTAAGACAGAGTATACAAATAATCTTTATCGTCAAGTAAAGGACTAATAAATGATAATTTTACAGTAATGAAAAGATTTGTCAGATTTAAATGGAACAATTAAAAGTTCATGTTAATTATTAATATATTTAATAATGTCATTTAAACATTAATACTCTATTATTTCATAATTTTGAAATTACAAAAAGAAGGTACCATGAACCTAAATTTAAGATCTGAAATATCTATGGGTATAGAAAGATGATTTAATTCAACTAACGCTAAAGATATAGGAACTTTATACTTAATATTCGCTTTATTCTCAGGATTATTAGGTACAGCAATGTCAGTTTTAATAAGATTAGAACTTAGCGGACCTGGAGTTCAATTTATATCAAACAATCAATTATATAACAGTATCGTTACAGCTCACGCACTTTTAATGATATTCTTTATGGTTATGCCTGCCTTAATCGGAGGATTCGGTAATTTCCTTATGCCTTTAATGGTAGGAGGTCCTGATATGGCATTCCCAAGATTAAATAATATTAGTTTCTGATTATTACCACCTAGTTTAGTATTATTAATATTCTCAGCATGTATAGAAGGTGGAGCAGGTACAGGTTGAACATTGTATCCTCCTTTATCAGGATTACAAAGTCACAGTGGACCTAGTGTAGATTTAGCAATTTTTGCTTTACACCTTTCAGGGGTAAGTAGTTTATTAGGAGCAATAAACTTCATAACTACAATCGCTAATATGAGAACACCAGGAATAAGATTACACAAATTAGCCTTATTCGGGTGAGCTGTAGTTATAACAGCTATCTTATTATTATTATCATTACCTGTTTTAGCTGGAGGTATTACAATGGTATTAACAGATAGAAATTTTAACACTTCATTCTTCGAAGTAGCTGGTGGTGGAGATCCTATATTATTCCAACACTTATTCTGATTCTTCGGACACCCTGAAGTTTATATTTTAATTATACCAGGTTTCGGTATAATTAGTACAACAATATCTGCTAACTCAAGTAAACCTATATTCGGTTATATCGGTATGGTTTATGCTATGATGTCTATTGGAATATTAGGATTTATCGTGTGATCTCATCACATGTATACAGTAGGATTAGATGTAGATACAAGAGCTTATTTCACTGCAGCTACATTAATTATTGCTGTACCTACAGGAATTAAAATATTCTCATGATTAGCTACATGTTACGGAGGATCTATAAAAATGACACCATCAATGTTATTCTCATTAGGATTCGTATTTATGTTCACAATCGGAGGATTAAGTGGTGTTGTATTAGCTAATGCATCTCTTGATATCGCATTCCACGATACTTACTACGTTGTTGCTCACTTCCATTATGTTTTAAGTATGGGAGCTGTATTCGCAATGTTTGCTGGATGATATTTCTGAATACCTAAAATGTTAGGTTTAAATTACGATTTAACTTTAGCTAAAATACAATTCTGATTATTATTCATCGGAGTTAATCTTACATTCTTCCCACAACACTTCTTAGGTTTACAAGGTATGCCTAGAAGAATAGGTGACTACCCTGACGCTTTTGCAGGTTGAAACTTAATAAGTAGTATTGGATCTATTGTAAGTGTAATAGCTGCTTGATTATTCTTATATATTGTTTACAAACAATTAGTAGACGGTAAAGTAGCAAGTAGAAATCCTTGATTAACACCAGGATTCTATACTGACGTATTACAAGCTAATTTAAACAGATCTTATAGTAGTTTAGAATGAGGATTATCAAGCCCACCTAAACCTCACGCATTTGTAAGTTTACCATTACAAAGCTAGTTTTAAGTATGTTTAAGATGCAAGTCTTTATTTAATTCGAAATATTATTTATTTATATGCTAATAAGTTATAAATAAAATATTTCAAGTCTCATTAGCTCAATGGCAGAGCATAATACTTCTAATATTAGGACCTTAGTTCGACTCTAAGATGGGACTAAAAGCTTATTGCTTTCCTTTAAAATAAATAGTCTATTAATTAAAAGAATTTTTGGCTATTTTTGCGACTAGGTTATCTAAAGTTTAATACAATGAATTACTATAATTAAAATGTATTATTAATTTTTTATAATAACTAGTAATAAAAATTAAAAATAAAAATGAATTTACCTATAACTGTTATTTCAATTATTGAAAATCTATTATTAATGTTACCTGCATTATTAGTAGTAGCATACGTAACTGTAGCAGAAAGAAAAACTATGGCTAGTATGCAAAGAAGATTAGGTCCAAATGCTGTAGGTTACTACGGTTTATTACAAGCCTTTGCAGATGCTTTAAAATTAATTTTAAAAGAATATGTTGCACCTACACAAGCTAATTTAATATTATTCTTCTTAGGACCTATAGTAACATTAGTATTTGCTTTATTAGGTTATGCTGTTATTCCTTATGGACCTGGATTATCTTTAGGTGATATGGAATTAGGTATATTATTTATGTTAGCTGTATCATCATTAGCAACTTATGGAATATTACTTGCAGGATGAAGTGCTAATAGTAAATATGCTTTCTTAGGATCTTTAAGAAGTACAGCTCAATTAATTAGCTACGAATTAGTTTTAAGTTCAGTATTGTTAATCATAATTATGATAACAAATAGTTTAAACTTAAATATTAACGTTCAGTTCCAAAAAATAGTATGATTAGCATTACCTTTATTATGTATATTAATTATATTCTTTATAGGATCTGTAGCAGAAACTAATAGAGCTCCATTTGATTTAGCAGAAGCAGAATCAGAATTAGTTAGTGGATTTATGACAGAACACGCTGCTGTTATATTCGTTTTCTTCTTCTTAGCTGAATATGCTAGTATTGTAATAATGTGTATATTCACAAGTATTTTATTCTTAGGTGGATATTTAGTACAATTTGATCCTCTTTATGTATTTGATACTTTAAATTACATATATGCTTACATATTTAATATAGAATGAATAACATCTTCAGAATACTTTAAATTAAGAGAACTTTTAAATAATTCTTCTTTAGATGGATTATTAACTAGTTTAACTTTAGGTGTTAAAAGTTCAATAATGGTATTTATATTTATCTGAGTTAGAGCTTCATTCCCTAGAATACGTTTCGATCAATTGATGTCTTTCTGTTGAACTGTATTATTACCTATATTATTTGCATTTATAATATTAATTCCATCTTTATTATATATGTTTGGAATATACTTTATAAATATTAGTTTATTCTAATAAAATCTTATTAATTTTTAACCATGAAATGCATGTCCATTGGTGTCATTATATAATCTAAAGTTTGAAGATGAATTCGCACCTTAAATATGGTATTATCATCTTTATTAACTGTACCTGTAATAGGTACAATTGTAATAGCTAGTATAGACTTTTATAAAAAAGGTTCAGTAGTCTATACTAAAACAGTAGCGTTAGTTGCAAGTGTGATAAACTTAATTATATCTTTAGTTATGTTTATACTATTTAATAATAGTACTAACCAATTCCAATATGTGCAAGAACATTATAATGTACAATTATTTGATATTTACTTAGGAGTAGATGGTATATCTATCTATTTTGTACTATTAACTACATTTATAATGCCTATAGCAATATTATCTAACTGAGATTCTATAAAAGAAAATATTAAATCTTATTTAATAATAATGTTATTATTAGAAACTTTATTATTAGCCGTATTTATGGCATTAGATATAATGTTATTCTATATATTCTTCGAAAGTATCTTACCTCCTCTATTTATATTAGTAGGTATATTTGGATCAGATAATAAAGTAACAGCTAGTTATTATTTATTCTTATATACATTATGAGGTTCATTGTTCTTATTATTATCTATATTAAGTACATCATCTATTATGGGTAGTACAGACTTTGATACTTTATTTAAATTAAATTTTGAATATAAAACACAAGTATTCTTATTTGTAGGAATATTTATAGCTTTTGCAGTAAAAACACCTACAATATTCTTGAATAATTGATTATTAAAAGCTCACGTTGAATCACCATTAGGTGGAAGTATAGTTTTAGCAGCTATAGTTTTGAAATTAAGTCTATATGGTATCTTTAGATTAATATTACCTGTATTACCTAAAGCATCTTTAGATTACACTTTTGTAATATATACTATAGCTGTAATTACTATAATATACGCTAGTTTTAGTACATTAAGAACTACGGATGTTAAAGAATTAATTGCCTATAGTTCTGTGTGTCACGCTTCTGTATATTTAATAGGAGTATTTAGTAATACAATACAAGGATTAGAAGGTAGTATAATCTTAGGGTTAGCCCACGGTTTTGTATCTAGTGGTTTATTCATATGTGCAGGTGGTATATTATACGATAGAACTGGAACTAGAAGTATATTCTTCTATAGAGGTGCTACTCAATTAATGCCTATATTTGCTATATTATTCTTTATATTATCATTAGGTAATTGTGGTGCTCCATTAACTCTAAATTTCGTAGGTGAATTCATGTCACTTTATGGAATAGTAGAAAGATTACCTGTATTAGGTGTATTTGCTTGTTCTTCTATAATATTAAGTGCAGCTTATACTATCTATTTATTTAACAGAGTAGCTTTTGGAGGTTCTTTCACTAGATTCTTAGAAGAAAGTATATACGATGTTAATAGAAGAGAATTTATTATGCTATTTATATTAGTAGTATTTACTGTAATATTTGGTATATATCCTTCATTAATATTAAACGTATTAGACTATTCAATGAATAGTTTAATATATAGTGTATAGTAAATATATGCTTTAAATTTGTTTACGATTAAAATAAAATACGTATTATATAAATAAAAAGAAAAAGAAACATGCCTCAATTAACACCTTTTTATTACATGAATGAAATAGTATTTGCTTTTGCTGTAATAGTATTAGTTTTATACATATTATCTAAATATATATTACCTAGAATAGTTCGTTTATTCTTATCACGTATGTTTATTAATAAAATATAATATAATAAATATACATTTTATAGTATTTATACTATAAGTATTTAGTTGTTTAAAGATATATATATATTAGTAGTAATACATACTACTTATGTTTACACAAAATTTATTCACAGAAATAAGAAGTCCCTTAGATCAATTTGAAGTAAGAGACATATTAAATTTAGAAGTTTTAGGTGGTAATTTACACTTATCTTTAACAAATATAGGATTCTACTTAGTTATAGGTGGTTTAATCACATTAGTATTAAGCTTAGTTGCAACTAACTATAACAAATTAGTAAGTAACAACTGATCAATAGCTCAAGAATCTTTATACGTGACAATACACAATATTGTTACAAATCAAATAAATGCAAGAGGTGGACAAATCTACTTCCCATTTATATATACATTATTTGTATTTATATTAGTAAATAATTTAATCGGAATGATACCTTATAGCTTCGCTTCAACAGGACATTTCGCTTTAACATTTGCTCTTAGTTTCACAATAGTATTAGGAGCAACAATCTTAGGATTCCAAAAACATGGATTAAAATTCTTCTCATTATTAGTACCAGCTGGTTGTCCTTTAGGATTATTACCATTATTAATAACTATTGAATTCATTTCATACTTAGCTAGAAATGTTTCATTAGGACTTAGATTAGCTGCTAATATAACAGCAGGCCACATGTTATTAAGTATCTTAAGTGGATTCGTTTATAATATAATGAATTCAGGTATAATCTTCTTCGTATTAGGTTTAATACCATTATTATTTATTATAGCTTTCTCAGGATTAGAATTTGCTATAGCATTTATACAAGCACAAGTGTTTGTGGTATTATCTTCTTCATATATAAAAGACGGATTAGACTTACATTAATTTAACAAAAAACAAATTATAAGTGAGAGTAACAAGTTAGTTAGGAAAATTATATAAACAATAAAAATTTATCTTTTAACAGGAATGATGAAAATCATAAATTATAATAATAGAAAATAATATAAAGCTTTGAACAGTTAATTATTCAAACTACATTAGTAGTACAAGCTAAAAGCGAACAATTATAAATTTTAAATTAGAATAGTATTTATAAACATAACATTATATAGTTTATTACTCTCCTTATATTTATAACATTAGAACTTATAGTGATGTAAAGAAATTTATATCAAAAAAATAGATGAGTTTGGTGATGGCTCTGATTGAATGCTGTCCAAGTGCTTGACACATGCTAATCGTACGTTTTAATTTATGTTGTAAAACTAAAATTAAAAAGTGGTGTACAGGTGAGTATAATGATATTCTTAGCCGACCTTAGAGTGAAGGCAAATCCTTCATAGTTATAAAGGGAAATAATTTCCCGCTTTAAGAGGACAATAAATATCTTCGGGATAGGTAGTAGTTAAGGTGATGGCTTAACTAGCCTAAAACTCTCGTAGTCGAATCTGAAAGGTTGATCGACCACATTGGGTCTGAAAAAACCCCAATGCAAGTTAGTACAGCAGTGAGGAATCTTGGTCAATGGCCTAACGGCTGAACTGGCAACTTGGAGAAGTGGCAAGTCTTATTTTGATTATATCATAGAATATAATCTATAAGATTGTATTAAAATTGAATAAAGCTTTGTTTATATATTGATAATGACAGTATATATATCGTGTCTTGACTAATTACGTGCCAGCAGTCGCGGTAATACGTAAGAGACTAGTGTTATTCATCTTAATTAGGTTTAAAGGGTACCTAGACGGTCAATATAGCTTCTAGAATGTTAGTACTTGACTAGAGTTTTATGTAAGAGGGCAGTACTTGAGGAGGAGAGATGAAATTCTATGATACCAAAGGGACTCGGTAAAGGCGAAGGCAGCCCTCTATGTAAAAACTGACGTTGAAGGACGAAGGCACAGAGCACAAACAGGATTAGATACCCAAGTAGTCTTTGCAGTAAATGATGAATGCCATAGGTCAGATTAAGATTTAATAACTTAGTTTGTCAGTAAAGAAGAACTAATTATTAAACAATATTTGGTCTATAAATGAAAGTGTAAGCATTTCACCTCAAGAGTAATGTGGCAACGCAGGAACTGAAATCACTAGACCGTTTCTGACACCAGTAGTGAAGTATGTTGTTTAATTCGATGATCCACGAAAAACCTTACCACAATTTGTATAATTATTACAGGAGTTGCACGGCTGTTTTCAGTTAATGTTGTGAAACTGTGGTTTCCATGAAATTAACGCAATCCCTGGCTTTATTTTTTCGTTTTACGATAAAGCATTTGATCCTGGAATTTGGAAAGAAAAAGGGGACAAAGACAAGTCATCATGGCCTTGATATTGTGGGCTATAGACGTGCCACATATTCCTAAACAAAGAGATGCAAAAATGTGAATTTAAGCTAATCTCAAAAAATAGGATATAAATTTTAAGGATTATAGTCTGAAACTCGACTATATGAATAAGTAATTACTAGTAATCGTGAATCACCATGTCACGGTGAATTTACCTTGGATTGGTACTAACCACTCGTCACATGCTGAAAAGAGCATGCGCAATAAGTTTGCTTTCTCAGTAATTAGTAAAAAAAACACGTAGGTTTTATACTTTTATTGGGAATCTTCGTATGCGTGGCTCTAATTAGTGTTAAGTCGAAATACGGTTCGTGTAGTGGAAGTTGCACGGGATTAATTAATATTAACGATAATTTAATATATAATATATTCCATTATATTATATAAAGGAGGGTTCCTTTATTGGTAAGAAGGGCCAAACTGTAAATTTGGTACATAATTGTTTTGAGGGTTCGAATCCCTCGTCTCCTAATTAATTATTAGAATTAGTAACTTAACTGGTAAAGGGTTTCCCTGTCACGGAAATAGATGTCCGTTCGAATCGGATCTAATTCGAAAAAGGAAAAGTCTTCCATTGGTAGGGTAAGCCACTTGCTACGTGGTGTGTTTATACACTTAGGTGTTCAATTCACCTCTTTTCCGATTAGCCTCTATAGCTCAACGGTAGAGCATAATACTGTTAATATTATGATAGATGTTCGATTCATCTTAGGGGCTTTTAAATAAATGTATGAAGCTGTATTTTTATTATTTATATAGATGACAAATTTAGTAAGAAGTAATTTTCAAGATCATCCTTTCCATTTAGTGTCACCTTCTCCGTGACCATTATATACAAGTATATCATTGTTTACATTAACAGTAAATGCTGCATTATCAATGCACTTATTCAGTAACAGTTATATATTCTTTTACTTAGCTTTAGCTACAGTAACAGCATCTATGACTTTATGATTCAGAGATATAATCTCTGAAGGTACTTTCTTAGGTAATCACACTTTAGCTGTACAAAAAGGATTAAACTTAGGTGTTATATTATTTATAGTATCTGAAGCTTGTTTCTTCGTAGCTATATTCTGAGCTTTCTTCCACAGTGCTTTAACACCTACTGTAGAACTAGGTGCTCAATGACCTCCTATGGGAATAGAACCAGTTAACCCTTTCGAATTACCTTTATTAAACACAGTTATATTATTATCTAGTGGTGCAACAATTACTTATGCTCACCACTCTTTAATTAAAGGTGACAGAAAAGGAGCTATCTACGGTACAATCTTCACAGTATTATTAGCATCAATATTCACATTCTTCCAAGGAGTTGAATATAGCGTTTCTTCATTTACTATAAGTGACGGTGTATTCGGTACTTGTTTCTTCTTCGGTACAGGTTTCCACGGATTCCACGTTATTGTAGGAACAATCTTCTTAGCTGTAGGTTTATGAAGAATAATTTCATATCACTTAACAGATCACCATCATCTTGGTTATGAAGGAGGAATATTATACTGACATTTTGTTGATGTTGTATGATTATTCTTATACGTTTCAATGTACTACTGAGGATCTTAATTGAAAAGGATATTATAGAGAAAATTTCTCTATAAACGGGTATAGGTTAATGGTAGACTTTCTGATTTCCACTCAGCGTGTGTCAGTTCAAATCTGACTACCCGTATTGCTTAACATAAATTAGCTATATACATTATTCAAAACAATTTATCTTCTCCTATTTTTAGGTTAAACAACAAAAATCAAAAATGAATCAATTATTAGCCATTCAAGATATATTATCAAATGGATATACAGTAGAATTTTTAGATGTATTAAGTATAATAGCTTTAATATTCGGTATTACAGTTATTACTAATAAAAATCCTATAGCATCTCTTTTATCTTTAATAGGATTATTTGCATCTATTTCTGTTTATTTAATATTATCAGGATTAACATTTATAGGATTTTCTTACTTAATTGTATATATAGGAGCAGTTTCTATATTATTCTTATTTATCCTGATGTTAATTAATATAAGAACAAGTGAATTACAAAGTAATAACTGAAACAGTATTCCTTTAGCTTTATTTGTTACAATATTATTTAACTATACTTTATTCCAATTATTACCTTATTATATTGCTATAATTAATAGTTATAACAGTAAAATAAGTAATTTATTATATTATTTACCTACAGGTAAATATAGTGACATTATAAGTAACACTACATCACAAAGTAAAACATTAGATACAGCTAATGTTATGTTTGTTACAAGTAATAGTTGAGATGGTAATATGGCAGAAACAAGTCATATTTCAACAATAGGAAATATATTATATACTTCTTATAACATGTGATTATTTATTGCTAGTTTTATATTACTATTAGCAATGGTAGGAGCTATAATCATAACAATAAAACAAGAACGTAATAGAGGAATTAGTTCAATTGGCGGAACGTTTGTTTTACACACAAAATGTTAAAGGTTCAAATCCTTTATTCCTTAAAATTCCTTAACTTAATAGGTAAAGTGTATTCTTGATAAGAATATTATCAGCGTTCGATCCGCTGAGGAATTAATTGAATAACATTCAATGTTAAGAGAATTGGCCGAGTGGTTTAAGGCGGTAAGTTTGAGTTTTACTCGGTTAGTAATAGCCACATCCGTTCGAATCGGATATTCTCTG